GTTAATAGTCTCACATTATTGGTTTATAGAGAATCAAAGTTGATTTACCAATGAGTCGCGAAATGCTATGGTTCTTCCATATGATTTATGAATTTATTCAGAAGTAATTCGTCGAGATCGTGCACCCTTTTCTTATTTATCCGAAAAATACTAAAAAATATTATAAAGTGCAGCCGGATAGATCCAATCTATTCTTGAAATAGACAACTCGCACACACTCCCTTTCCAAAAAAAATCAAAACACCAACCACTACAGTTAGATTTATTAGATTTGTTGCTAAAATATCGGTATTAAGCCCGAAACTGCCAGCGGATGGCCAGTGAGCTAAAAAAACGAAAGAATGGGTTACATTTTTCATATGCTCTCCTCTTATAGATAGGACAAACAAAGAACAAAGTTTTTCGATCACTTACTTCGCTCGCCGTTTTTTGATCGGTTTTTTTAATGCAAATAGATTCAATCTAGTAATTTCTTTTAGATTAAGTCTTAGGTCTTCTTTGACCTGTGAAAGACCTCCTTTGTTGAAATGTTCTGTTCCAAAAATTCCTAAAATAAAAGGAAAAAAACTTTCCACTTTCCTAAACTAAGTACGGGAAGGAAGAAGGGGAGCATATCTTCTAAATTAATCATAATCAACTCAGCCCTTCCTGGGGTGGGGTATTGTCTGTCCCGATAAATAGCTAATTCCAGCAGTAATAAATAGGAGTAAATAAAATAAAGTATTGATATAATTGGAATTGCAGAAGCAAATACCCATTTAACTAAAAAAAAGAAAAAAGGTATCTAATCGAAAGAGCTTATTTTATTTGTTAGGATTAAACAAAAGGGTTCGCAAATAAAAGCGCTAGTGCCACAACTAGTCCATAAATTGTTAAAGCTTCCATAAAAGCTAGACTAAGCAATAAAGTACCTCGTATTTTACCTTCTGCTTCTGGCTGTCTCGCAATACCTTCTACAGCTTGTCCTGCAGCAGTACCTTGACCAACTCCAGGCCCAATAGAAGCAAGCCCTACGGCCAATCCAGCAGCAATAACAGAAGCAGCAGCAATTAATGGATTCATGGTGAGTTCCTCGTGTCAAAAAAAAAATGGTTAAGGATACAATCAACCAAGAAATTCTTACTTCTAAGCTCTATCTCTATTGGGGAGAAGTAACTAAAAAAGTACAAATTGAAATTATAATGTGAATTGTCCGAACTACATAGAAGGGAATTCCATATCTCGGATTAGATAATGAATCTAACCTAGGAATATATAATACCCTATATACATTTGTTTCTTCTATTTTGTTTGCGTATTTTCTCATTTTCTATTGAATCGGATTCTAAAATCATTGCTTAACGCAGAAAACCGTATAAAAGGTGACTCCACTCCACTTCTAGACATTAAGGATATATAGTATAGATCCAGTCTGACTCCACCCTCCCTCATTACTGCATCTATACTTTGACAATTCCATAATATAGTTATAGTCTATTTTCTCTCCTACAACTCTAGGTTGTATATTCATACGCATTTCTAACTATTTTTTTGCAACCAAGCGGATTATCTGGAACCACGCATGAATTGAGCTAAGCTGAAAAAAAAAATACTATTTCCAAAACTAGTCAATTCAATGATGACCCTCCATGGATTCACCTATATAGGCTGCGGCTAATGTTGCAAAAATAAGAGCTTGAATACCGCTTGTAAATAATCCAAGAAACATGACAGGTATAGGGACTACTAAGGGGACTAAAGAAACAAGAACAACAACGACTAATTCATCCGCTAATATATTCCCGAAAAGTCGAAAGCTAAGCGATAATGGTTTTGTGAAATCCTCTAGGATGTTAATTGGTAAAAGGATTGGGGTTGGTTTAATATATTTCTCGAAATAGCTCAATCCTTTTTTGCTAAGACCCGCATAAAAATATGCTGCTGACGTGAGTAAAGCTAAAGCAACAGTAGTATTTATATCATTCGTGGGCGCTGCTAATTCCCCATGGGGTAACTCTATAATTTTCCAAGGTAAAAGAGCACCCGACCAATTCGAAACAAAAATAAAAAGGAACATAGTCCCGATAAAGGGAACCCAGGGACCATATTCTTCTCCAATCTGAGTTTTGCTCAAGTCTCGAATAAACTCAAGGACATATTCAAAGAAATTCTGACCGTCGGTCGGGATGGTTTGTGGATTCCGAACAGCTATGACAACTGAACCTAATAAGATAGTAATTACGACCCAAGAAGTGATGAGTACTTGGGCATGAATTTGGAAACCTCCTATTTGCCAATAGAAGTGTTGGCCTACTTCTACACCCGATATATCGTATAACTCCTTGAGTGTTTTAATGGAACAAGGTATAATATTCATATTGTCCTCTGATAAAAATTGAACTTCAAAAAAGGAATTCTTTTGATTCAACCATCTCTTTCTCAACTCAGCAACTTGAAGTATTAATCTTATATTTAGGAGACCAAGAAAGCACATCAGATCATAATATATATCAATACCCTCTAATATATATCAATATTCCCCTTCTTTTTTCTATGCAAAACGAAAAAGAATAGTAAGTGATTCCATAAATCTACGCAGTTGCCCAAGAATTCACTATTCTTCTTAATCAACGATTTCTTATATAGAGAGAACGCCCTTCACAAATTGCAAATACTAATTTGTTAAGAATCAATCGAATTGAAGTCATAGTGTCATCGTTGGCTGGAATCGATATATTCGCGAGATCCGGGTCGCAATTTGTATCGACTAAAGAAATAGTAGGAATCCCCAAAATGGCACACTCCCGAAGAGCTATATACTCTTTTTGCTGATCAAGGACGATCACAATGTCTGGCAATCTCGTCATATATTTGATCCCGCCGAGATATCTTTGCAAGGTGGATAATTTTCTCTTCAAGATTGCCACATCTCTTTTTGGGAGATGTTGGAATTTTCCCATTTTTTCTTCTGCTCTTAAATCTCTAAATTGAGAAAGTCTAGTTTTCGTAATCGACCAATTAGTTAACATACCACTGAACCACTTTTTATTAACATAATGACAACGAGCCCTTATTGCAGCTGATGCTACTAAATCCGTTGCTCTTTTTTTTGTGCCAACAATTAAGAAACTTTTTCCCTGACTTGCTGCATCAAAAACTAAATCACAACCTTCTGATAAAAAACGAGCCGTTCTAGCGAGATTTATAATATGAGTACCTTTACGCTTTGCCGAAATGTAAGGGGCCATTTTAGGATTCCATTTCTTAATACCATGACCAAAATGAACTCCTGCTTCTATCATCTCTTTCAAATTGATGTTCCAATATCTTCTTGTCATTTTTTCCACACTTCCTTTTGATTGTTTCTTTTTTTTTTCATCCTACCATTCCATTACGGAATTTTATTCTTTTTGAAGATTAAGAAAGATCCGAAATAGCTTGAAATAAATAATAATTGTTCCGAAGGAACCTTCCCTTCTACTGAGAGTTGGCCATTGATACATTGTATAAACATAACCTTAAATGTATTAACCGACTTCTTTTACTTATTTTAAAATTTTAAATAAAAATATAAAATTTGACCTCTTAGTGTTCTAAGTTAAAAAGTCTAGTAAAGTAAAAAAATCTGCTTTATGTATCCTTAAATCGTATAAATGGGGGTAAATGGGGGTTCTGATGTCTCATAGAAATTGTTTGTTACGTCAAAATCTGAAGAAACTAATTCTGTATGGAGAAATAAAAAATCTCTCATTTCCGACGCGAATAGATTTTGTTTTTGAATTTCGAAATAAAGGTTCTTGTCTTGTGGGGAACGATGCACAAATTTTAGGAATCCGGTACCAACAGGTATAATCCCCCCCAGAACTACGTTTTCTTTCAACCCTTTCAACCAATCAATGCGACCTCGTAGGGCAGCTTTTGCTAAAACTCGAGCAGTTTCTTGAAAACTTGCTTCAGATATGAAACTTTGGGTATTCAGGGAAGCCCTTGTTATTCCCAATAAGATTGCCCGATAATAGATCGATTCATCCAAAGCTCGCCCTGCTCGTTCCGCTCGCAATAGTCCGATTAATTCCCCAGGTGAAAAAACATTAGACATTCCATCTTCAGAAACCCGCACTTTTGATGTTACTTGGCGTATAATAATCTCTATATGTCTATTATGAATTTGTACCCCTTGGGATCGATAAACCTTTTGGATTTTATTAACCAAAGAGATACGACTTTGGGCTTTGGTTAGCTCAGCTCCAATCAAGAATCCCCAGGGGACCCCAAGAATTCTTGGTATACGCTCATTCCAATCCTCAATTCTCCTTTCGAGATTCGGGGATAATGAATCAATTGAACGCGCTTCAAAGATTTGTTCCACTTTTGGAAGACCTTGCGTTATGTCACTAGATCTCGATTTTTCATATATAAACGTAACTAACCTATCCCCTTTGTAAAGGATTTCTCCATAATGACCATTAACAGTTGCTCCTGTAGTGGCCAAATAAGGTTTAGCTGCTCTTATAACAAAGGAATCCATATTAACAATGAAAATTTGACCAGATTTTTTTATGTGCGATTTAAATATACATGCATTTTCACAAATAAATTGTCCAAGGTGAATTATTGCTGATGTCTCTTCCCAAGAATCATGATGGACAAAGCGACAATTCAAAAGTAATGGATCCAACATTATGTTACTATCGAAATTCGAAATCCTTTGATTTTCATCTATTAAAGAGTATTTAAGTCCTTGAAGTACTTGGAAGGTTTGTTTCAAATTGGCAAGGAACAAATATTTTTTTAACAGGATCTTATTATACGTTAGTAAATAGTAAGATGAAGAAAAATTCGATATACTAGGTACAATAACGCCTAAGGGCCCAAAAATTTCTTGAATAGGAATTCTAGGATTCAATTCTTTTATCGCATTGGGATGTTTTAAATTCTTGAATAAACCAATTCGAGAACAGTTGGATGCCGACAAAATCATCAAAGGTTGGTATTCTTTATTTCGATTCAACAATGTACCAATAGCTTCTTGATGTTGGCTAAGTGATTCAATCTTCGCCTTGGAATAAAAGGAATTTATATTGGTGCGATTTAACCTATTATGGGGAATCGGTCCTGCACTTGTCCTATCATACCTTTTTCGTGTATATGAAATAGTGGACTTGACTAACTCAATTCTTAGGAAATCGCGAATAAGGTCATTTGCTCTTACCTCAACAAGGGAAGCACCAGCCTTCTCTTTTTCTTCTTGTTCCCAATTCACTACTAAGCAAGTTCTAACAAATTGACTATTTGTGTGATAAATTCTTTGAGTTAACTTGCTATTTTCATGAGAAATAAAATTGACAAGTCGAAGTTGGAGATTATCTTCTTCTTGCAAGAGATCCTGGGGGAAAAGTGTTGCTAAATTTCTCCTTTCGTCCATTTCATATGCGACTGCAGGTCGAACGAAAACAAAATACTTTTCCTTGCTCTTGAGAATTTTTTTTCGTTGAACATAGACCCAATTTTTCTTTTTTTTTGATTCCTTAGAATATTTTTTTTTTCCTTCTGGTGGTATCAAACAGCCACCTAATACCTTATCTGCCTCTTCAGGAAAATGAATATCTCCGGAAAATATTTTTAGTTCTGTATGGCTTTTTTTTCTCCTCACTCGGACCAGTCCACCTAGTCGACTTCTTGTATTTTTTGTGAGTTGTGTATTCACTCCAATAATACTATTGTCAAGTACCTTTAGGTATGAAGATCTCGGCAAGATATGCAGTTCTTGAAGAATGAAAAAAAACCGATCCACTTCTTTTTGGTATTTTAGACTAAATTCTTTTGTTCCTCGATGCTCAATAAAACCCTCTTTTTTTAAGATAGAATCTTCCTCTGGACTATCGTATTCGTCCTCGGGATCTTCTTCTAAGTCTTCTTCTAAAGTCCCATATTTGTCCTCTGAGCTTTCCCCGGGGTTCCCATATTCATCTTCTGAGTCTTCCTCTAGAGTTCCATATTCGCCCTCTCGGGTCCTATATTTGCTCTCTGGGCTTCCATATCCGTCTTCTGAGTCTTTCTCTAAAGTCCTATATTCGTTCTCTGGGTTCCCATATTCGTTCTCTGGACTCCCGTATTCGTCTTCTAGGGTTTCATATTTGTATTCGCCTTCTCGGGTCCTATATTTGTCTTCTAGGGTCTCATATTCGTCTTCTAAGTCTTCCTCTCGAGTCCTATATTCTTCCTCTAGGGTCCTATATCTAAATTTCACAATTCCCGAACCCTTTTTATCTTTTCTGTATTGTGGATCGTCAAAATAAGCAAAAATAGTATTTCTACGTAAAACACCCATAAAGGGGATTTCGATAGAAATACCCAAACAGGATATTAATTCTTTCTCTTGTTCTTGATGGTATTGTAATGGAATGACGAACCTATTTCTTCGCTTTTTTGCCAACAAATCCGAATTATCTTGAAAAATAGAAGGATAGATCAAGTTCCAATGGCCGTTGGCCATGATTCGATCCGACATTGAATAATCAAAAATTTCCCTATCTTTTTTACCATAAGTATTCATTTGATCTTGATCCTTGTGGATTGAAAAAGACGCTATACTGGATCTGCATATACTTACTGACAATATCCATAAATGGCTTGTTTTTGGTAATCGACGAAGATTACCATATTGATATTCGGGCGCATGGTAAACATCAGTACTCCAGTGCATTTCGCCGTCTGATTCGGAATAAATATGCTTTTGTACCCTTTCTTTAAAATGTAAAGTGGACGTTCCGGCACGAATCTCCGCAATTACTTGTTCGGATTTTACATATTGATTATTTTGCACTAGAATCAAGCTTTTTGAGGGAATACTCACACTATATAGAATATCTTGACTCTGAATAGTTACATGCAAGTCTATATAACATAGAAAAGCAGGCTGTCCATGGCGGGTACGTGTGGGGTGAACCAAATTTTCAGTGAATTGGATTTTTCCATTCGAAGGGGATCGTACAAGGTCGGCAGTACCCCCTGTGAATACTCCCCCAGTATGAAAAGTTCTTAATGTTAGTTGAGTCCCGGGCTCCCCAATTGATTGACCCGCAATAACACCCACGGCTTCTCCCAATTCTACGAGATCGCTATGAGTAGGACTCCGGCCATAACAGAATTGACAGATCCAAGAAGTGCTTCGGCAGGTAAAGGGGGTTCTAATATATATTGGTTGTGCTCGAAATGGTTGTGCTCGAAAGGCAGTTATGAATCGATTCACTAATCCAATTCCGATATCTTGATTTCGAGCGGCAATGCATCGTGAACCGATATATATATCGTCTGCTAATACACGACCAATTAGTGTTTGGGCAAAAAGTTTTTCCGTCATCCCATTTTGAGGACTAACAGAAATACCTCGGATAGTACCACAATCTCTTCTACGCACAAGAATATGTTGAACTACTTCAACAAGTCTACGTGTAAGATATCCAGCATCTGCTGTTCGTACAGCAGTATCTACAACCCCTTTGCGGGCTCCATAGCAGGAAATTATATATTCTGTCAAAGAAAGCCCCTCGCGTAAATTGCTTTGAATAGGTAAATCGATCATTTGTCCTTGAGGGTCTGCCATTAATCCTCTCATACCTACTAATTGGTGTACCTGAGATGCATTTCCTCTGGCTCCTGAAAAAGACATTAGATAGACTGGATTAGAAGGATCCGTTATCCGAAAATTCGAATTCATTTCTTGTTTCAAATATTCACTTGTCGCATACCATATCTCAACGGATTGGCGTAATTTTTCTACCGCGTGTATAGCCCCATAATAATAGTGTTTCTCCAAAAGAAAACTTTGTTGCTCCGCGTCTTGGACTAACCATCCCTTAGAGGGTATTGTTAAAAGATCCTCGATTCCTAACGAAATCGATGTAGTAGTGGCTTGATGGAAGCCCAGAGTCTTTAGTTGATCCAGTATATGGGATGTATATCCCATTCCGAAATGATCTATTAATCTGCTAATAAGTCGTTTCATACCAGTTCCGTCTATCTCTTTATTATGAAAGACCAGATTGGCCCGTTCCGCCATACATAAGTACCCCCTTTTCGGCTGAGTAGGATTCGACAATTGCTGAGTAGGATTCGACAATGGGCCTGAGTCAGTGATTCGAAAATTTAATTAACTTCATTTCCTTAATCTCAATCTGGATTCGCGTGGCAAAAATGATGATACTACGGAAATCGGAATGCCCCCCAAAAGGGGAGGGGCATCGCCGAATCTAACTTCCTTGTTTATATAATGTATGAATAGGCCTGACTAAATCCTTGTATGGCTTCCTCTATTTCTCTATAAAAAGAAATATGACCAAGAGTGGTTCGAATGTATATAGAACGAATTTCTTTTTTTCTATTTCCCACTATTAGATAGTGGGCATAAATCTCATGATAAGTCCCCAAAGATTCATATTGAACTTCAATTGGAACTTCTTTTGACCCAATGACGCGTTGATCCAGTTTCCATCGTAGCCACAAGGGACTGTCTAAACTGATTAGTTTCTGTCTATAAGCTCCCAGTGCATCATAAGAACTAGAAAAGTGGGGCTCTTTATCTTTCGTATACTTAGAATTATTATTATTGTAATTTACTTTTTGATTTGGATAGTTTTCGCAACTATTATATCTATTTGCACAAATACCTCGGCGGTTTCCAATCGTTAATACATAAAGCCCGATAAGCATGTCTTGGGTTGGTACGCAAATAGGATCTCCAATAGCAGGAGATAAGAGATTCATATGAGAAAACATAAGTAAACGGGCTTCCGCCTGAGCTTCCAAGGATAAAGGTAGATGAACAGCCATTTGATCCCCATCAAAATCCGCATTGAAACCCTTACACACTAATGGGTGTAAAGAAATAGTACGCCCCTCTACTAAAGTGGGTTGAAAGGCCTGTATGCCTAATCTATGCAGGGTAGGTGCTCTATTTAACAGTACAGGATGTCCCCGCATAACTTCTTGAAGTATTTCCCATACAATGGGTTCCTTTTCCCAAATTTTCCTTTTAGCAATCCTGACATTAGAAGTAGCGCGTTTCGTGATTAAATCGCGAATTACAAATAGCTGAAAAAGCTTTATTGCTATCTCTAGAGGTAATCCACATTGATGTAATGAAAGCGAAGGACCCACAACAATGACAGAACGCCCCGAGTAATCGACCCGTTTCCCAAGCAGAGTCTCGCGAAACCTTCCCTCTTTACCTTCAATTACATCTGAAAGTGATTTGTATACTTTATTGTGACCATCCCTTATCGGTTGCCCGCGGGACCCACTATCAAGAAGTGTATCCACGGCTTCTTGTACCAATTTTTCCTGGCACATTACTAAATCCGCAGGCGCTAATTCACTTCTTTTTAATAGATAGGCAAGGTTGTTGTTCCGACGGATAACTCTCTTATAAAGTTCATTAATGTCCGAAGTCACTACTTTATCTCCAGACCTATAAACGATGGGTCTCAATTCGGGAGGAAGAACCGGTAATAAGCACAAAACCATCCATTCTGGTTCCACATTTGTTTGAATAAAATGTTTTGCCAATTGCATGCGTCTAATCAAAAAAACTTTTCTTATTCGTCTTTTTCTATCTTCCCATTCATCTCCACTATACCCCTCGTCTTCTAATTCCTTCCATTCGACCAAGGAATTCTCTATAATAATTCGCAAATCCAAATCTGCTAATTGTTCTCTAATAGCACCTGCTCCTGTCGCAATTTCCCGATTTCGAAATGTTGCAAAGCCTGGGGTAGAAAAAAAGGGAGAAATGCTGTGGTTACAGGATGAAATTTCCTCTTCGAATAAACCTCGTAATCGTAAAAAAGTGGGTTTTTTAGTGCTGGGCCTAGCAAAAGAGAAATCGCCGTATACTAGGCCCTCCAACTTCTTAAGAGGTTTATCTAAAAGATTCGCGATATAACTAGGAAGACCTTTCAAATACCACACATGAGTCACGGGACATGCGAGTTTGATGTATCCCATTTGATATCTTCGTATCCGAGAATCCACAAATTCCACCCCGCATTTTTGGCAAAATCTCTCGTCTTCATTTTCAGCTCCGCTCGCTCGAGAATTGCCACAAGCGCAAATTCCGCTTTTTATGGGTCCAAAGATTCTTTCGCAAAACAATCCATCTTTTTCTGGTTTATCAGTTTTATAATGAAAAGTAGAGGGCCTTGTGACTTCGCCAACGACTTCTCCATTAGGTAGGTTTTTGTTAGCCCAAGCCTTTATTTGTTGAGGGGAAACGAGTCCAATTTGAAGTTGTTGATGTTTATATTGGTCAATCATAAAATAGAAATAAGAAAAGAATTTATATTTATTCCGATCAAATCAAACTTCCTCCCTATTAACCTGGAAGTTCTTCTCAGATACAAGGAAATGATTCAGTTCTAGAGCCAAAGATCGTAGTTCTCGAACGAGCACTCGAAAAGATTCTGGAGGATCCTCGTGATTAGGTATTCGTTTTCCCCAGATCGTAGCATTAAGTATTTCTTGGCGAGCTATAAGATGGTCAGATTTATAAGTAAGTATCTCTTGTAAAATATGAGCAACACCAAATCCTTCTAAAGCCCAAACTTCCATTTCTCCTACTCGTTGTCCCCCTTGCTTGGCTCTTCCTCTAACGGGTTGTTGTGTAACAAGTGAGTAGGGCCCAGTAGAACGCCCATGAATTTTCTCATCCACTTGATGAATTAATTTTAAGATATAGGACTTCCCTATTAGAACAGGTTGTTCGAAGGGGTCTCCTGTTCTTCCATCAAATATTCTGCTTTTTCCCGGGTACTCGGGTTCAAATACCCATGGATTTTTTGTTTCTTTACTGGCTTCATATAATTCTGAAAACACAAGTTTTCTTGAAGCCTCTTGCTCATATCTCTCATCAAAGGGTGCTATTCTATAATGTTTCTTTAGCAGATCCCCCGCTAATCCGAGCGAGCTTTCAAATATTTGTCCCACATTCATTCGGGAGGGTACTCCTAAGGGATTGAAGACCATATCAACAGGTGTTCCATCTTGCAAATAGGGCATATCTTGCCTAGGCAAAATTTTGGAAATGATCCCCTTATTCCCATGTCTTCCGGCTACTTTATCCCCAACTTTGATTTCACGTTTCTGTAAAATATATACACGAACCGTTATGTCGAGGGGGTCCCTCTGGATCCATTTCACATCGATAACGCGCCCTCTTCCACCTATAGGTAATTTGAGAGAAGTTTCTTTTGAAGTGGATACCTCAAGGCCAAAGATGGCCCGTAATAATCCAGCTTCCGCGATATACGATGATTCACTCGCTATCTGAGGCGTTAATTTACCTACTAAAATATCACCAGTTTCTACCCAGGATCCCAACCTAACAACTCCATTTCTGTCCAAATTGCGGAGTAAATGTTCTTCTAGATGTGGTATTTCTTTAGTGATTTTTTCAGCAGAGCCTTGGCTTGTCGTATCCGTCTGAATTTCATATTTCCGGATGTGAAAAGAGGTATAAATATCCTCATATACCAAACGTTCGCAAATTAGTACTGCGTCTTCAAAATTGTAACCTTCCCATGGCATATAAGCTACTAATACGTTTTTTCCTAAAGCAAGTTCCCCCCCAACTGTAGCAGCTCCCTCTGCTAAAATTTGTCCCTTTTTAATGGATTTACCCTGGGGGACCCGGGGTTTTTGGTGCATACAAGTATTTTTGTTCGAGCGACGGTGGTTAACTAAAGGAATACTTATAGTCTTCCCACGACTTGATAAAAGGATCTTATGACTATCAGTAGAAACGATCTTTCCCTCGCGTTCGGCTATAATGGAAACCCTCGAATCTAGAGCTGTTTGGCGTTCCAATCCAGTTCCAACAATGCACTTTTCGGACCGAGAAAGGGGAACTGCTTGGCGCTGCATATTAGAACTCATTAAAGCCCGATTCGCATCATTGTGCTCAATAAAAGGAATGAGAGAACCTCCAATAGAAAAATATTGGAAAGGAAAAATACTTCTAACATGAATCTGTTCCCATGCAATAGTCAGGAATTCTTGACGGTATCTAGCTGGAACAACCTGCTCCTCCTGAATACCTTGATTCAAGGACAAAGAATTTCCTGCTGCTATCATATAATATTCATCTCTATTTGGTGATAGATAAACCACCTCTCTAGCTTTTTTTTTTTTTTCTTTCTCAGCAGATATTTCATAAAACGGACTCTCTATGGATCCCCACAAGTGATCAATTCTCGCATGAATTGCTAAGGATCCAGTAAGTCCAACATTGATTCCTTCGGACGTGTCAATTGGACAAATACGCCCATAGTGACTCGGATGAATATCTCGGCTCCGAAAACTTGCAGTTCTCCCGGTCAACCCTCCAGGACCTAAACAACTCACTTTTCGCCCATGAACAGTTTGTGTCAATGGATTCGTTTGATCAAAAACTTGAGATAACGGATATGTACCAAAAAAGGTCTCATAAGTAGTTATTAATAAAATCGAAGTTGAAGTTGGAGTTACCAAAGTTTGGGGAGTCGGTTTCGATTGACGTATGAATACTCTACGAATAGTTTTTTGAACTGCATGTTGTAAACGACCAAGAGCCAGTCCGAATTGATCTTGTAACAGATCTGCAACCGAACGAATACGTTTATTTTTCAAGTGATTCATATCGTCATCGTCAAGTATACCCGTTCCAAATTTCATTCCAATCAAATGATCCGTAGCGGCCAATACATCTCGTGGTAACAAAAATGTATTGTTCTGAGGTATATCAAGATTAAGTCTCCGATTCATATTTCGTCGACCAATCCTTCCTAATTCACATTTTTGTTGAAAAAATTTCTTTTGTAATTCCTCACATAAGGACTCCGAAAATACCAGGTCTCCACCTACGCAAGCAAATTGTTGATAAAACTCCAAAATAGCTTTTTCTTTTGACTCAATCCTCTTCTTCTCCTTAGCATTCGGGAAAGACAAAAAAATTTCAGGGTAGGAAACATTATCTAGAATTTCTCTTAGATTCGAACCCATAGCTGATGATAGAACTAGAATAGATATCTTTTGTTTTCTACTCACGCGAGCCCATATCCTTTCTTTTTTATCAATTGCTAATTCCGATCTTCCTCCCCAATCTGATATTATAGTTCCGGTGTAGATAGAAATTCCCTTATGGTCTAATTCCGAACGGTAGTAAATACCAGGACTTAGCAATATTTGATTGATCACAATTCGGTATATTCCATTTATAATAAAGGTTCCTAAGGAATTCATTATAGGAATGTTTCCAATAGAAATGGTTTGCTTTTGCACATCGAAACCAAAAATTAATCTCGCGGATACATATAATTCGGAAGAATAGGTGAGTGATTCATACACAGCATCCCTTTCTTTTATCGAGGGTTCTAGCAATTGATACCCTTTCGCAAATAATTGAAATGCAATTTCGTGATCTGGGTCTTTAATTGTTGGAAACTTGTCAAGTTCTTCTGCCAAGGCTTGATTAATGAACCTACAAAATCCCTCGAATTGGATCTGACTAAATCCGGGTATTGTGGACATTCCCTCGTTTCCATTCCGGAGCATCTTAATCTTAAGTTTCCTGTTTATCAAAGAAAAATTCCATTATCAGCTCACTCTTAATCAATCCCTATGGATTGATCTAGCAATCATGGAATCTATATTCTGTTTACTGAATCACATGAAATTCTAGGGAACTCCACACACGTATTTCATATATGTATTTCATACATATGAATAGAGACTATTTTGACGAAAGTTCCTGTTTTCCAGGGGAGGGGTACAAATGGAATGAAAATGAATTGATAAAACATTCCTAGAAAAAAATTCTGCTACTTATACTTTCATGATATTCTAATCAGATTGGATGGCAAAGATTTCTCATTTTATCTCCTTTCTATTATTAATGTAATAAAGCCATAATATAATAAATACACTAGAAAGTTTGACTTTACTTCGATTTAGAATAGCGCGCTTACTTTAATAAAAAAAAAGTGAGGGTTCTTTTTTATTTCGGAGTAGTAGAATTGCTAGAAAATTTAGGATTTCATTGTTAAATTCAAAATAAAGTAAGTCCCTTTTTTATTCAAGATATTTAATGCTTTGAAAAATTTAAGCACGATTCCCCATAGAGATATGTACATAAGGGGGATCTTTGGATAATAATGCTGTTCGGACCTGCAGTTTACCTATACACGGATTAGGCATAAAGCCATAATATTTTATTATGCCATTAAAAAGAAGGGGGGAGACAATACCTATTTAAGAGTCGTTCACTACTGAAAAAAAAAAAGAGAGAGAATTCTAGTTAACGGTTCCAATTCGTTCTGAATTTTGCAGCCTGTGACTAGAAATCCACTTTATTCTCCTTTTCCATCTTAATAGAAAGAAACAGAAAGTTTTATTGTATTAGCAGTATCCGTTTTAAGATAGAATCTATCGAAGAGAATAATAGAAACAGGATCAAAAAAAGCAGGAATAAATTTTTTTTTTAAGATTGGAATAAAGTAAGGGGAATTATATTCCAAATAAAAAGGGGGTTTTCGTAAGAAAACGTGCATGAATAGTTGCTCTTTTCTCGATTTTCGCTCGGATTTTTTGGCGGCATGGCCAAGCGGTAAGGCAGGGGACTGCAAATCCTTTATCCCCAGTTCAAATCTGGGTGCCGCCTGATCAATAAAATACTTAGGTTTTTATAGTACTGATCGAACTCGATAAATTTGTACTCCGCATAAGTTTGGGCAAGAGAGTAACTAGGCCTGCTGGTACTCTGTTTTTAGAATCCATACCAAACCATAGCATAGTTCTATCCTCAAACTAAGGTTTGCTTTGGCGGTAGTGGCAAAAAAAAAAAAAAGGGTTACCAATAGGGGGATATTGATTCGATTTGAGAATTTTAAACTACGAGGATAAGATGTCAGAAATCTTGGTATCCAAAGAAAGGTTCCTAAGGGGCATTCTTTTTTTTTTCAATTTAAGATTGAAGAAGGGGTTCCACGAAGGAATATGAAGACTTCCAAATTATCATACATTATCGTACATCTTATTTTATCTACATACACTTTAAAGTAAGGACTACTTATTCTAGCGAGAATCAGATTAAATAGGCCGATCCTAAGTTAATTTAGGAGTTGTGGATAAAGTTTCTTCATTCTTTCATAGAATGATAGAAAGCAGGGCTGTAGGGTTTAGGTCAAAAATAAATATAGGTAAGGTAGGTATCCAAAAAATATTTATTTGTCCATAATTTTATGGTATACTCGGGTGTCCTTTGCTTATAAAAAAAATAGAGTAACAAAAGGAATAAAAAATCTTCCTATTCCCGCTTCTTCTATTCAGTATTTAGGACATCATTCCCGTACTCTTTTTTAAGTAAAAGGGCTATGCTATGTATCATATTTATACTTAATGCTCTCTAATTCTACTGGAATTCCTATAAGAATAAGAATTTGTTAGGAGTAAATTCCTTGAACTGATTGATCCGTAGCTTTAGCGTAGAATCCCTTTTTGACTCTGTACCCTTGATTCCACTATTATTATTGATCAATAGTAGAATAATTCCTTTATAGAAATAGGAGACATAATTTAGATGGATATAGTAAGTCTCGCTTGGGCTGCTTTAATGGTAGTCTTTACATTCTCTCTTTCGCTAGTAGTATGGGGGAGGAGTGGACTCTAGGGATACTACTAATTGATTGAATAATCAAATTGTTGTATCAACTCTTTTCTTTAATTGATCGTTTTGCATTAATTATTTTGTCAAACGTTATTCTTTAATCTTTTTTTTTTTAGTTTTGTTTCACTCCTATAATATAATAGAAAGACTCTAAAGTGTCGTAGAAAAAACTATATGTAGTTCTTTCTACCACACTTTAAGATTCCAACCAGATCCTTTCATTTAAGACTTGGATTTTTTTTTATTTAATCCCTTTTGCATTTCTTCAATGATTAATTGGAATTCCAACTAATCATTTTGGCTGACTGTTTTTACATAAATAATAAGTAAAAAAGCAGTAGGAACTAGAATGAACAGTGCAGTAGCAATAAATGCGAGAATATTGACTTCCATAACCTCTTTATTTTTTATTTTCACAATAACTGGGGATATAATCCCATGGGGAGGAAAAAGGGGTATCCTGTAAATTCAAGGGTAGAGCTTGTAGTCTGATAATACTGAATCAATTCAATATTATGAATATCGGATCTATCAAATCAATTCATAGTTGAGAGGGGAATACTATAACATAGGAAGACCCTTTATCCATACTAAGACACTAAGACCAAAATGGTTTTTTTGATTGGATTAGGAATTCCCTCTTTTCTTTTTTTAATCCTTTTCTCCTTTTTCTTTTCTATACCTATAACCCATGATCCTTCTTAATCTTATCCAATTTCCCTTCCTTTTTATTATAGTTATAAATACAATTATGTATGTATGTATGTATTATCTGACCAACTTTATATGGGTCACATGGACATCCAAATAAGCAGTAGAACTGACATGGGGAAAAGAGATCTTAAATAAAAAGGGAATACTATATTATGTATGGATTCCGATAAAATAGCGGTATTCTATATCATATGTGTGTCTTTCTTTATCGATCGGGAGTAGTGAAAAAAAAAAATGCCTATATGCTTCCCCTCCCTCTTTAATGAGAGATGAAAAAAAAAGCGAAGTAAGGGTGCCCTGCCCTATGGCTATGGGTATTTGATCTTGCTTCCTCCCCTTTTTTTCATGGAAAAAGGAAATATGAATTTCTCCATTCATTTCATTAAACCCTAGTTCGGGACTGACGGGGCTCGAACCCGCAGCTTCCGCCTTGACAGGGCGGTGCTCTGACCAATTGAACTACAATCCCCGCGGGATGTATGGCATACCTATTCTTAAATAGAACCATTCATATGCTACATACCTACATATTATATGCGGGTATAGTGAGAGCGACATACCTAGTATGTCGTACTTTTTTATCACTAAAAATGGATAATAATCCACCCTTCAATAAGAAAAACTCTTTTGTTTGTAAGAAAGGAATGAGAGAGATATGGGTTATAAATAAAATTTATCCCTTTTTTATTTATATTTTTTTCTATAGATCAGATCAGACATTTTATTTTATGGAAGAAAAATAAAAGGATTTAGTTCATATTCACGAAGTCCTAGATTTTTGGGCCGAGCTGGATTTGAACCAGCGTAGACATATTGTCAACGAATTTACAGTCCGTCCCCATTAACCGCTCGGGCATCGACCCAGGAAGAATTTATTCTAGGTTTTTTTATAATCTATGATTAACCTCCTTTCAAAATACTCCCTACCCCCAGGGGAAGTCGAATCCCCGCTGCCTCCTTGAAAGAGAGATGTCCTGAACCACTAGACGATAGGGGCATCACTAGACGATAAGGCCATATACAACCGCTCGTGATTATACTATAATCATAGTATGAGCAGTTTTTTGGAATTGTCAATATACTCGAAAAGTATAACTAGATCCAAAGTAAAGAGTTTTTCCTACTTTTCTGTTATGTTTTCATCTAGGAGTTTTTTTAGTTGCTGATTAGATTAATTCATGGATCATCCCCTATTTTATTAGGGAAATTCATTAAAAGGGTATAGAATAAGAATGGATTACTAAATAGGGATTCTCTATCCATATTAGTTCAGTACAGGTAGTTATTTGATTGATCTAAGATGAAAAAAAGTCCAATTTCATTTCTTTTTTGGAATTTACATTTGGTGCTTTATTTAGTGTTCAGACCAAAAATGCATACATCCCGCACTAAGTCATAAAATTCTATAAAAAATAGAGAAAGTTTCAAAAACAAAGAAAAAAGTGAATGAATTTTAGTAGAAAAGTATTCCATCAGATTCGAACCGATGACTTACGTCTTAGCACGGCATTACTCTACCACTAATTTTAAAAGCCCTTTATCGGATTTGAACCGATGACTTATGCCTTACCATGGCATTACTCTACCACTGAGTTAAAAGGGCTTTTTATTTAATTCAAAAATTTGACACTTTGATTTCCCATTATGGGTCTACTGCATAATGTACATATTATATGTATAGATAGAGATATTATGTAGAGATTATATATGTATATATCGATATATAGAAATATAGAAGTTTAGTCATGGCGAGGTTCAAAATCTTGCGAGCTCAAAATATTGATAAAATTAAGAAAAATAATAAATAAGAAAATATTTCCTATTCTCTCTTATAACTTGCACAAAACTAAAGTAGAGATTTTTTTATATAATAAAATACGTGAAGAAAGAGTGGACACAATAAAAAAAAGCCATACCCTACATAACTTAACTCTTCCTGGTTCAGGGTTTTCTGTTTCCATTGAGTGAGTGGAAAAAAGAACATAGAGAGGAAAGTGGTAAATGGAGAGAATCGACTAAGCAGAGACTTTTAGGATCTTCTTTACATCAGGTAAATCTGTCGGTCTTGTCCGTTTTTTCTTTAACTGATGACTCTTTGTTTCTTACTTCTATCAAGCCATAGGGAAGGAAAGGAAAGTCTATGATGAATTTTTAAAAAGCATCTCACTCTTTCTCTACGGCTCGGACTTAATGATAAGTGGGGGAAGGAAACATCTTCCATAATTTTTTTTTAGAATTGAACAAAAAAGAAAAGGAAAAAAGGAATTTATAGGGACAGTCTTATCCCCTAGTGTATATTGTAGGAATAATAAAACTATTCCGTCTCGCAAAGTAAATAATGATCATTGTAGTTATAACCGTAGAATAGGATAGGATCCTAATCGAAATACATACATTTGGTTCAGACGCTATTGGCTTGGTTAAGAAGAGATGGAATGTATTTTACAGACGAGAGTGGCTATCTAAATACTAAAGTAAAGGACAGCGATCGAAATAGAAGTACCAACCGTTCAGTGTCATGAACCTTCTCTATCTGATTCAATAAGGGGGAATTAGCCTCCTTCTCCATCCAATGGATATCCTTGACAAAGGGTACTATTTATATCATAATCTACATGTAGCGGGTATAGTTTAGTGGTAAAAGTGTGATTCGTTCTATTAATAACGGAATTTGAAATGAGATACTTAAAAGGCATCTTTAAGTTTTTTATATTCCGATGAAAACTTTAGTTCTTATAAAGGATTTAATCCTTTTCCTCTCAATAGCATATTGAGGAAGAATATAAATTCTCGCGATTTGTATCCAAAGACTAATTGAAATTGCATCCAAAATACAAATTAGATTAGGAGTACAGAGTCGCGAAGCATAATTTTGCATTGGAGTAATTATTCCCATTTTAAAAATATGAGTAAAGGATCCATGGATGAAGATACTAAAAAGTTTATTTCCAATCGTAACTAAATCTTCTTTTGTTAAAAAAGGAATAAGGAAGCCAAATAGCTAAAAAACGATAGTTTTGGTTTACTAGAACCATCAGCATATTGTTTCAGCTCGGTGGAAACCAAATTCTTTTCCTCGAGGATCTCTTGAATGAAATTAGGGAACGAAGTAAGTAGATTAGATGGATTTAGATCGAAGTTCTATTTCCTACTCTATAAGGATCATCTAGAAAGCGGAGAGCTTTGGTTCCATTCAAATAGAAAAGCTGACATAGATGTTAAGTGGTGATAATATCCATAAAGGAGCCGAATGAAATCAAAATTTCATGTTCGGTTTTGAATTAGAGACGTTAAAAATAATAAACCAACGTCGACTATAACCCCTAGCCTTCCAAGCTAACGATGCGGGTTCGATTCCCGCTACCCGCTCCATTCTCTATCTCTATAAAAATAAAAGGAGTATTCTTTTTTTCTAGACATGGTAAAGGCCTGTATTCAACCTTCTTTGTCAACCAGTTTTTGGTACTCTAGAGCGGAGTAGAGCAGTTTGGTAGCTCACGAGGCTCATAACCTTGAGGTCACGGGTTCGATTCCCGTCTCCGCACTTAGCAGTCTGTATAAAAGGACTCTTCTATTTCTCTAGATATGGTAGAGGGTTGGGTGGTATCCAACTTTTTTTATTCATTAGTTCCCGGCCCTAGAGGGAAAAATTGAGCAGTTTGCGAAGGCACTTGCCCCCAAACGCACAAGCCTCCTCCCGACTCCGCGTAAAAGAAAAATGAAATGAAAGAAAGGCACAGTCTACTTATCCCTTCCCTTTAAAAGAAGTTTGCGAGTTCTTTGTCTCAGTGAATACCCGATTTACGGAGCCCTTTCCGGCTCCGTAGCGTCCCCCTTTTTTGAGTGGGATGCAAAGGAAGGATAAGATAGTAAGGGATACGGTAATAGTACCTTACTAAATTAAGGGGGCGAGCGGCGGGAATCGAACCCGTATCTTCTCCTTGGCAAGGAGATGTTTTACCATTGAACTACGCTCGCTACGCTATATATTTTATAGCATATATCCGCTTGGGTCGACCGTCTATGTCTGGGTCGACCGTTTCGTTTCATTTTCTATTATATTAGAGTTTTCCTTTTTTTATTGTCTGTCAATGAATATTCTAAAATGAATATTCTAATAGGAATGGAATTTCATAATACTGAAAGAGAAGAGGTAGCAATTCGGAACGCAAATTGCGTTTTAATTTTAATGCGTCTCACTATTCGAATGTTTTCGAAGAAATGCCCTTTTTATTTTTTTTGTACCTGGCTACTAAAATACTAAACAAATTTAAGAAATGAGAGAATTCAGAATAGCTACGAGAAAGACTAGTCCAATCCATAATGATGTACCGGAAAATACAACGTTTTTATTATTTGACCAACCATCAGGAGAAGCAAATACAAGGGGTACACTAATTACTAAGACTGAGGAAGTCGCAATTAATGCAAAAACAGCTAATTGGAAAGCAATAGTCATATTTCTAATCCTCCAAGCTACCATCAAATAAAGTTGACTACATATTTGATCCCTCACTTAACCAAAATTGTAAAAAAATACAAGAAGTAGGAGGGGTTTAATCATGAATCCATTGATTCTTCTCTTTAATTAAAACTTATTTTTACTTACCGCTTTTTTTTTATTTGGATATCGGGGTGAGGAGAGGGGGTTTAGTCTTTATTTCACAAATTTCACAAGCGGGTATAGCAGATCATGTATCCGTGTATACAGTATACAGAGATATGTTGAAAAGGGACTTGCATCTGAGATCTTTCTATAGGTTAGTAGATCTTTTTATATGGCTATGTTCTATTTGTAGGAGTAAAATAGGGATTAGGCTGTGGAGAGATGGCTGAGTGGTTGATAGCTCCGGTCTTGAAAACCGGTATAGTTCTAGGAACTATCGAGGGTTCGAATCCCTCTCTCTCCTTTTGCTTATTGAATATGTTTGTTTCTTTAATTTTTTTTTCTTTATTCTGTCCCTTATCTTTCTTTCATAAAAAGGAATGAATGGCTCGGCTAGATGGAATAACCGAGCCAGAACAGAAAAAAAAAGAAAACATTAGAACAGGTATAAATAAGAAAATCTTAGTTAAGAGGGTTCATGTAAAGAACAGGTTCCAAATCACGATCGATTCCCTTTTCAAAACCTGCTGCAGCAGCTCGGGCTCTTCCTGCATGCCACAAATGGCCCACAAAAAAGAAGAATCCTAGAACAAAATGAGAAGTCGATAACCAACTTCTAGGAGAGACATAATTAACTGCATTGATCTCGGTAGCTACACCACCCACAGAATTTAAAGAGCCTAAAGGCGCGTGGGTCATATATTCTGCTGAACGTCGTTCTTGCCAAGGTTGTATGTCTTTTTTCAACCTACTCAAGTCCAAACCGTTGGGGCCCCTTAGAGGTTCTAACCATGGAGCGCGAAGGTCCCAAAAACGCATAGTTTCCCCTCCAAAGATAACCTCCCCAGTTGGCGAACGCATTAGATATTTACCTAAACCTGTGGGTCCTTGAGCGGATCCAACATTAGCTCCAAGACGCTGGTCTCTAACTAGAAAAGTAAATGCTTGAGCTTGAGAAGCTTCTGGCCCGGTGGGTCCATAAAACTCACTCGGATAAGCCGTATTATTGAACCATACAAAACAACAAGCGATAAAACCAAAGAGAGATAAAGCAGCTAAACTATAAGACAGGTAAGCTTCTCCAGACCATACAAACGCACGGCGAGCCCATGCGAAGGGTTTGGTTAAGATATGCCAAATCCCGCCAAATACACAAATGAAGCCCAACCATATATGCCCACCAATTATATCTTCTAAATCATCCACACTAACAATCCACCCTTCTCCCCCAAAAGGAGATTTTAGTAAATAACCAAATATAACACTGGGGCTAAGGGTCAAATTGGTAATTTTTCTTACATCTCCCCCCCCAGGGGCCCAGGTATCATATACACCGCCAAAATAGAGAGCCTTGAGTACTAGAAGAAAAGCACCTAGACCTAACAAAATTAGGTGAATACCCAAAATTGTAGTCATTTTATTTCTATCTTTCCATACATAACCAAAAAATGGAAAAGATTCTTCAAGAGTCTCGGGTCCCAGAAGCGCGTGATAAATGCCACCGAAACCTAAGACTGCGGAGGAAATTAGGTGAAGTACTCCAGATACAAAGTACGGAAAAGTATCTAGAACTTCTCCCCCTGGCCCTACTCCCCAACCTAGAGTAGCTAAGTGTGGAAGTAAAATTAACCCTTGTTCATACATGGGCTTTTCTGGTACGAAATGAGCCACCTCAAATAGGTTCATTGCTCCGGCCCAGAATACGATTAATCCGGCATGGGCTACGTGAGCTCCAAGTAGCTTACCGGACAAATTGATAAGTCTGGCATTCCCAGCCCACCAAGCAAAGCCAGTGGTTTCTTGGTCACGACCAGCTAAAACGAAAGTTCCATTAAAGAGCGTTTCCACGTGGTAGAACCTCCTCAGGGAATATAAGATTTTCATGAGGCTGATCCTGAGCTGCCATCCAAGCACGAATACCCTCGTTTAAAAGAATATTTTTGGTGTAGAAAGTCTCAAATTCAGGATCTTCCGCTGCACGGATTTCCTGGGAAACAAAGTCATAGGCACGTAAGTTCAGAGCCAGGCCAACTACGCCAATAGCACTCATCCATAAACCGGTGACGGGTACAAATAGCATAAAGAAATGTAACCAACGTTTATTGGAAAAAGCAACACCAAAGATTTGGGACCAAAAGCGGTTAGCAGTAACCATTGAATAAGTTTCTTCAGCTTGAGTTGGGTTAAAAGCGCGGAAGGTATTTGCACCATCACCGTCCTCAAATAGAGTGTTTTCTACAGTCGCTCCATGAATAGCGCATAGCAGAGCCGCACCTAATACTCCGGCAACTCCCATCATATGAAATGGGTTCAACGTCCAATTATGAAATCCTTGGAAGAAAAGGATGAATCGAAATATCGCTGCTACCCCAAAACTCGGCGCAAAGAACCAACCGGATTGCCCCAGTGGATAAATAAGGAATACAGAAACAAAAACAGCGATTGGACCAGAGAATGAGATTGCATTATAAGGCCGCAATTGAACAGACCGAGCAAGTTCAAATTGGCGTAACATGAAACCTATTAGTGCAAAAGCCCCGTGGAGAGCTACAAAAGTCCATAGACCGCCTAATTGACACCAACGAGTAAAATCTCCTTGTGCTTCCGGCCCCCATAGTAGCAACAAAGAGTGTGCTAAACTGTTGGCAGGGGTAGAAACTGCTGCGGTTAAGAAATTACAACCTTCCAAATAGGAACTAGCCAATCCATGGGTATACCAAGAAGTTACAAAAGTAGTCCCTGTAAACCAACCCCCTAAAGCGAAATAAGCGCAAGGAAAGAGCAATAGGCCGGACCATCCTACAAAAACGAAGCGGTCCCTTCGTAACCAGTCATCCATAGTATCAAATAGATCATTTTCTTCTTTAGGAACTCTACCAAGGGCTATAGTCATAGTGATCCTCCTATTCAATTACTTCAACCATTTCCGAGCACCTCATGTCACTTCCAAGGCATATGATAGTTTTCTTATCTGTGGACGATTTGTTTCTCGTTCAATGCCCTTTTTCAATGGTCTCGAAGATAGAAATTTTTGATTTTTATCTAGGGAGTCACAACCGAGGTCGTGGTAAATCCATGAATTTGATTCGGTTTGTTTTTCTTATACTATAGAAATCAACATTTAAATTCAGCATTATTCCATGACTCCTACTTTAAAAGCCTATCTTTTAAGGGAAAAATGAAAATAAAAGTAACCCCTCTATTCTCGTTTCCTCTCTATTTCATGGGTGGAAGAACAAAAATAGAGGATTCTTAAAAAAAATGGATTTTCGAAATCCATTTTTATGTGTAGCGGAAAGGAGTTGCGGTTTCTTCTTATTCCTATAGAACATCTAGTAACAAGAATATGAAATCGTAAATAACAAAAAATTCTTGTCTTGCGCGGTCTAAGTCTAAGGAAATAAAAAAAATTCGCTTATACAATTTCATCTACATCGAATTTATATATCAGAATAGCGGATAGAGGCAGCATTCAAGGAGTCAGATCTACTTACTTTATGGTTCTTTCCAATTTTATGTTGGGTTTGATAAGAACCCTTTTTGCTTTCTTGATAAATAATCAACAAAAAAAAGCATTTTTTCTTTTTTATATAACCTGCTTCTTTTATTATAACAAGTCCTATAGAAAAATGCCCGCTAAAGAGAAAATCCATCTGATTCTCTCTCGGCCAATATCAATTTTTAGAAAGAAAAAAAAACAATTTTCTTCTTTTTTTATTAACATTAAGAAAAAAGAATATAACTAAAATGGAATTGGCAATATAATTTTTATATACTTTTGAAAGAAAAAAAAAAGGTTTTTTGCAATCATTATTTCTTGTCTCTATCATATCAAGGAAACCTTTGGATTTGGAACGAGGAGAGATGGCTGAGTGGACTAAAGCGGCGGATTGCTAATCCGTTGTACAATTTTTTTGTACCGAGGGTTCGAATCCCTCTCTTTCCGCTCCCTCGGATCATTTGGGACTTTCGAATTGGAAGGAATTCTGACCCCCGGATTTTCTCATAGATAAATGTACGAAACAAATCCAATTTGTAAGAAAAAATGCAAAAAAAATGGAATTTTTACTCCTCGCGCCCAGGATTCCGTCCTGGGTCATTGGATAAGAATCCAAAGATAAAGAGGGAAACAAAGAATATCACTACTGTATAAACAAAAAGTTTGAGAGTAAGCATTACATAATCTCCAAGATTTTTTTTTAAGGAATAGATTACCTGTTTTTCCTTACCACACGGATCCACTAGGATGGTTTTTTTTTATTTTGATACCTAAAAATGCAAAAAAGAATTCTTGAAAAAAATTGCAAGAATTCTTTTATAATAAGCACTCTTATCAATATCAAAATAGGGTTATGTATTGTGTAGGTACCTGCTCAACGTAAGTGCAGAAGGGTAGAAAGGCTGATCCAAATTTAGTGCTGCAGCTATCTATTCAATGTAGAAGAATTTTCATTTTAGAATCGAAGGTTCATAATATAAAAATCGAAAAGTTCTCTGCTTTTACCCATTTTTATAATAATAATTTTTTGGAATTAATATATAATTTAATTTAGCAGGCAGAGTACTAAAGATTTCATCGAAAACTTACAGCAGCTTGCCAAACAAAGGCTAATAGAAAAAAGAATAGAGGTATGACAGGCATAACATCCACGATTGGGTTGAAAATAGCATAAGCTTCGGGCAATTTGGCAAAGAAAAAACTAGTAGTCGGATAAAGAACAGAATTAAAACAGATACAGGTTAAACTAAGTATATTAGGCATAACAAGCATTTCATTCTTGTAGAGTAAATAATTGGATTTTGATTGAGTTATTTTTCTAAGGGAAATAAGGAAAAGGCAGATTCTAAATCTTTTTTCTTCGGACTTTCCCAAACACAAAATACCTCCTTGTATTTGCACTCTCAAATGAGAGTGGAATAAATTCGACTTTCATATAATATCTTAATAGAATTCCATGTAATGATCAATGCATTTTTTTGATTCTATATTATCTGCATGTCTAGAATACTAGCAAGAGAATATCCCTCATTTTTTATGTAATTGAAATGGGATTGACGAATAACAAATAAACATAATACTGTTTATTAGTGTCGCATAAAACCCGAAATGGGGCGTGGCCAAGTGGTAAGGCAGCGGGTTTTGGTCCCGTTACTCGGAGGTTCGAATCCTTCCGTCCCAGATTGTTTCGGACAGTACTCTACACGAGACAAAAGTTTATTAAAGAGAATAATGATATCTTATGAACTCTTAGATTAGATGCATTTCTAAGCATTCATTTTCTTTCTCAGAAAACATAATAAAGTCTTAAGTCCAGTCAAATTGAATATCTTTATTTTATGAAAAAATTGTGTCTATCAGGCACATTCAGGATATGCCTACGCTATTTACTTAGTCATATTTTTTCTTACTTTTTTTTGTATTCGGGTCGAAGAAGTATGGAAGTATGAGAATTCTATAACTACCAAAAACTTTCAATCTTTTCATTGGAATACTTTTTTTAGTTAATAGTTAATTTTTTTTGTTACGTAAAAAATATATTGCTAATCTAATTCTAATTATAGTAATAAAATTAATTAGTAATTAATTTTATTAAACTTTTTTGGAGGTTGATAGTTTATTTATTGGGGAAGAGTTGATCCTTCTCTTCTACACTTTAAAATTGATGATCTCGAGCCATCCGTTGAGAATGGAAATTTAATAATAAATAAGTCTTAAACAAACCCGTTTAGTCGTCTTTTTCGAACTATGTTTCATTCATATGATAGAATATGGGTTTAAATAAATCGAATTTTTGTGGGGGCTTCCCCGATAAATACTTAACTTTCTTTTATCCATATTGCTCCATAGATAGCAAGTTTGGATTAGTATACACAAAACTAAACCAATGACTATTCATGATTCCATCCATATTGGATCAATTCTCTATACCACTTTGCAATGAAAAGAGGAATGTTTGTTATGGTAAAACTTCGTTTAAAACGATGTGGTAGAAAGCAACGTGCGACTTGAAGGACATGATCGATTGTGGATTTTGCTATCCACCATTTTCCATAGTAATGAAAATGCTCTTGGCTCGACATAGTCTGTTCTATTCGTCCCGAACCTAATTTGCGCTGGGTTGTTTATTTTTAAGTAAATAGTACACAATGGAGCTCGAGAGGATAGAATTTATTTTTTATCAAGGGAAAGGATCTAGGGTTAGTGAAAACTAATAAATTAGGCCAACTTTGTCAGTCTATCCTTAATATAGAAATCGAAAGGTTAAAATAAGAAAAAAGCCCCATTTTGGAAGATAGGGAAAACTCTTTCAATTAAAAGTATATCAGAATAAATCCTCCTTATTTGATTTCTATAGAAGAGGGAGATGCTTTATCGAAGGAAATAAGAAAAAAGGGTATGTTGCTACTCTTTTGAAAGAAAAAAGAATAGAAATTCCCGAAGTAATGTCTAAACCCAAGGATTTCACAAATCAAAGATAAAGGATTCCAGAACAAGTAAACACAATTTTCAATTGTCTCAACAGCAGAATTGGATCAGAATAAGGAATAAAAGTCAATTCGTTCGAAATGAGACAACGAAAAGAGTTTAGAGACGACTCAAAAATTTTCGAAGGATTTCGCCTTTGAAGTCTGTCAGTCAAAATTAGCCAACTTGAGTCATGAGTATAAATGAAATTTGTTTTTTCTGTAAGGAAATTAATGCACGTAATAGTCTTATTTCTATTATTATAGACAGAAATTCGAATCATTTTCTCGAGCCGTATGAGGAGAAAACCTCCTATACGTTTCTAGGGGGGGGGCGTTGTTTATCTACATCTATCCCAATAAGCTGTCTATCGAATCGTTGCAATTGATGTTCGATCTCGAAGAGAGGGAAGAGATCTTCGAAAAGTGGGTTTTTATGATCCGATAAAAAATCAAACTTGTTTAAATGTTCCAGCTATTCTCTATTTCCTTGAAAAGGGTGCTCAACCGACAAGAACTGTTTATGATATTTTAAGGAAGGCAGAATTATTTAAAGAAAAAGAAAGAATTTTGAGTGAATTGAAGAACTAAATAAATAAAAAAGTAGGAGAAGATCATTAGTATTCCTCGTTCTCTAATTATTTAGACACAATTTACCTCTTTCTTAGTCCTATTTGGATTTATGTCGTGCCAATCCAACATAAGCCCCTATTTTATTTACTTTTTCTATCTAATTTGTTTTCTTATCATTCTATTTCCATTGACAAAGGTCTATTGAACAAATAGAATTTGTAGATAGATAGGTCTCTTTAATCCTCACTCCATATTCGATTTTTCTGCCTACACTTCGCTCAAATGATAAGGGTGTCTCTCTTGCATGTATTTTCATACAATATTTTTATTTCTTTAAACTAAAAATCGCTAAAAGAAGCAACATTTTGCCATCGTGATTGGAGTCGCTCTAACCTTAGTGGAATTTAACTAGACCTGTTCATTTTGCCATTTGAGTGTTTTTCATGGTCGATAAAATCTTTCTTTTGATGTCTTGCTAGTTCAATGTTTTGACAGAAGCGCCCGGTGTAATTTCATTGATTTTTTGATTTCGATCGTATCTAAGATCTTTTTTTATCTGGGTTGCTAACTCAATGGTAGAGTACTCGGCTTTTAAGTGCGACTATGATCTTTTACACATTTGGATGGAGCAACAAATTCGTCCAGACTCTTGGTAGAGTCTATAAGACCACGACTGATCCTCAAGGGTAATGAATGGAAAAAATAGCATGTCGTAATAAAATTGAATAAAAATTACGATTTTCTGGGTCTAGTGAATAAATGGATAGAGCCTGGCTCCAATTCTGGTAAAATAAAAAGCAACGAGCTTAACTTCCTAATTGGAATAATTCCCCGCTCTAATTAGACGTTAAAAATAGATTAGTGCCGGATGCGGGGAAAGGTTGGATTTTACTATGAGTGGACCCTTTTTTTTTTTTTTTTTTAGAAATCCTAATTATTCTTGATTATGGATTGAATGTGTAAAAGAAGCAGTATATTGATAAAGGGATTCCATTCCAAAGTCAAAAGAGCGATTGGCCTGCAAAAATAAAAAATTTATTCTGTTCTCTTTTGTAATTTAGAACAAACATAAACTAATTGTGTAGAAAAGGAGCGGAAAAAGATCTGTGGATTAGACTCCCCTTCTTTCCAGGGTTTGGATTAAAAAATCCAACACCCTGTTCTGACCATATTGCACTATGTATCATCATTTGATAAACCGAGAAATGCTTCTTCTCTCTGATTCAAGTAGAAATACAAATGGAAAAATTCGAAGGGTATTCAGAAAAACATAAATCTTGTCAACAATACTTTGTCTACCCACTTCTCTTTCAGGAGTATATTTATGCATTTGCCCATGATTATGGATTAAATGATTCCGAACCTGTGGAAATTGTTAGTTGTAATAACAAGAAATTTAGTTCACTACTTGTGAAACGTTTAATTACTCGAATGTATCAGCAGAATTTTTGGATTAACTCGATTAATCATCCTAACCAAGATCGATTGTTGGATTACAAAATGGGTTTTTATTCTGAGTTTTATTCTCAGATTCTACCTGAGGGGTTTTCGATCGTTGTAGAAATCCCATTCTCGCTACGAGAATTATCTTGTCCGAAAGAAAAAGAAATACCAAAGTTTCAGAATTTACGCTCTATTCATTCAATATTTCCCTTTTTAGAAGACAAATTTTTGCATTTGGATTCTATTTCACATATAGAAATACCCTATCCTATTCATTTGGAAATCTTGGTGCAACTCCTTCAATACCGTATACAAGACGTTCCGTCTTTGCATTTATTGCGATTCTTTCTCAACTACTATTCAAATTGGAATAGTTTTATTACTTCAATGAAATCTATTTTTCTTTTTAAAAAAGAAAATAAAAGACTATTTCGATTCTTATATAATTCTTATGTATCAGAATATGAATTTTTCTTGGTGTTTCTTCGTAAACAATCTTCTTGCTTACCATTATCATCTTCTG